AATAACATACCCTTCGTATGATCCCATCGATATACATATAGATACACCGACTTTACATTTCAGCCATCCGTCGATCCTGATATATTTTCAAATAGATAGAATTCCTTTACCCATATATCATCTTTGTACAGGCATAAGCATAAGAGCCTCTCCTTTCTGTTCGGCGAAAACCGCATGTTATACCATATTACACTAAATAAAAATCTGTGTTATGATACAAGTCTAAGTTTTGAAAAAAAAATGGATGAGAGTTGGGCCCATCAGATCTAAACAGTCTTATTCTTTTGAACATGAAGAGATAAAGAAGCCATTGCCATTGCCGGAAATACTAGGCCTACTAAAGGCACCAACACAGAGGGAAAGTCGAAAGTTGTCATAGAATGGATACCTCGATTTACTATTTGTACCTGTTATTTTTATTTAGAAAGATATCTTATAATAATTATAATTAAGAATTGTAATTATTATTAATTAATATGAATATTTATGAAATTCGAATTTTAATTAGTATAGATCTAAGTATATATCTAAGTGAGTATATAATGGACTTATTCATCTTTCTATATGAAAGATATGTAAAAGATATATATGATAATCGCCTTTATTTTTATTATATTATTATATTCTTTTTTTTCTTCGTCTTTTGCTCTTGTCTTCTAATAATTTAATAAAGAAAAAGTTTCTTACAAATTATCGAAAGATTCGTTAGAATCCGACCCAAAAGGGATTCTTAATCAAAATGGGATTCGCGGGAGATATAGAAAGAGAAAAACTCTATATCTATATTTTCATTTTCTATATTTGAATTATATATACGGACGTAAGACGGGAAGAGGTAATTTTTTTTTATTTTCCTAATTTCACGAAAAGAAGAATTCACTCTTTTATCTGAGGCTTCTTAATTAGTAATCAGGAATATAAATATAGAAAAAAAGAGTTATCCGCAACTTTAACTTTTGATTCTTTCTACAATTAGATCTTATGTCAACAAATAAACCCCGTTCGTCTTATTTTTACTTGGATTCCGATAAACTAACTACTTGTTTGCTACAAATAAAAAAATGGAACTTAATGCTCTTTAATTGAATTTTGATTCAAAGGAAAGAAAGCGTGGAGCTGAAATAACTCACTCAGAACGCTTTTTAAAGGATTACGTGGTACGATTAGATCGAATAAGCCCTTCTGGAATAAATATTCAGCCGCTTGTGAACCTTCAGGTACTGTTTTATTCAATGTTTGTTCAATTACTCTTTTACCCGCAAATGCAATGTAAGCATTGGGTTCGGCAATAATGATATCCCCCAACATACCAAAACTAGCAGTCACCCCACCTGTAGTAGGAGATGTAAGGATTGGTACATAGAATAACTTTTTTTTTGATTGATAATCATATAAAGCAGAAGATATTTTAGCCATTTGCATCAAGCTCAAACTTCCTTCTTGCATGCGTGCCCCCCCGGAAGCACACACTATAATAAGAGGTAGAAATTTTTTAGTAGCGTACTCAATCAAACGGGTGATTTTCTCCCCGACCACGGATCCCATACTACCCCCCATAAACTGAAAATCCATAACCCCGATTGCTACGGGAATACTGTTTAGTTGGCCTATGCCTGTTTGAACGGCCTCAGTTAATCCTGTCTTTCTTTGATAAGAATCGATACGATCTTTATAAGGCTCCTCCTCCGAATGAAATTCAATGGGATCCAGAGAAACCATGTCTTCATCCATAGGATCCCAAGTACCCGGATCGATCAAAAGTTCGATTCTCTCTGAACTACTCATTTTCAAATGATATCCACATTGTTCACAAAGATTCATTTTTGATTTAAAAAATTTCTTATAATTTAATCCATAACAATTTTCACATTGAACCCACAAATGCCTGTATTTTTGAGTTACATCCAGATCATTAGAACTTTCTCTTATAGTTAAATCACTACCATTCGTGCTGGTTCTTATACCGGAACCCTCAATCTCACCACAAATGGAACTATAAATGTAACTGTTACTGTAATTGTCACTACCACTTACAATGTCAGTCTCAATAAAGATTTGAGACTGAAGATAATTGTCAATGCAACTATTAATGTGATTATTCCAACTATATTGAGTATCATACATGTAATGATCATAGTGGGGATCGTCACTATTAGATCCATTATTCAGATAACTAGAATTCCGATAACTATAAAAAGAACTTTCTAGTTCACTCTGAAAAGAATGACCGTTGTCAATCTCGAAAATATGATTTTCAATATCAAAATATATGGAATAACTGTTCCCATTACTATCCCTAACTAAAAAAGTTTCATCAGAGATGAAATTCCGAATGTCCTTGACGCCGAATAAATGATCAACATTACTGTAATTAGAATTGTCACGACCACCCCAACTATGAATATTTTTCTTCATATCATTTATATTCGGATCTTCACTTTCACTGGTATTTTCAATAGGACCAAGACTACCCGTTGATTTACTTAGCCCACACCTGTGT